TGAGGCTAGTCCCCCCTGAATGAAGAAGTAGTGGGGCCCCCTTCCCGCGTATGCGCCTTTATTTAGATTCTTTCTTTTTTTTTATTACCAATGGAGAATCTTTCTAAAAAAGTATCTCTGGGAAAACGCAATTCGTCGATTTCAATCCAAAAAGAAACCACTAAAAAATGAAAGTAGAAAGGTGAGTCACTTTCCCCGGCATAAGGATAAAAAATCCAGGATGACGGCTTTCAAAGGACGAGTAAGGGATGGGGAGAGGGGGGCTCTCGAAACCAAACGAGACTAGAAAGAACATGGGAATTCGCACCATTCCTATGAGTGCTTTTGTCTCGAAGAGCCAACAAAGGGGTAGCCCCCTCTCTTTATCTCGGTCTCGGTTTAGCATCATATATAAATCTGGAGAAAATTCTTATTGGTTGTAGTGCAGATTAAGGAGCAGCTCCTCCATGCTGTGGCTGTGGAGGTGGGGGCTGCCGCCGCCTGATAGAGGCAGAAGCGGGGGCCACCGGAGCTATCTACGTCGAGTGTGTCGATTGAAGGAGGAGGGGAGACAACTCAAATGCGAGCGCAGAAATAGAAAGAGTCGTGCCGTTCAAAGTGGAATTTAAGATCCATTGCTCGATTTTGCTGCATGCTCTGCTCCCAAAATGCAGAGAGACTTGCGAGGGCAGATCCGGGTTGGTTGGTCCGGAAAGTCATGGGAGAGGCAGGCTAAGTGAAATAATATACTGGTGCCACTATAGAATCTTATGAATCACGCACGGCACACTTTCTATATCTCCTCTGTCTGTCTACAAGGTGAACAGCTTAGCTTACAACACAGCGTGTTCGCCACCACACACACTGGCTGGCTGGTGCATTGGCCTTACCGTAATAGAGCCGAGAGGTATGACCCTTCGATTAGAACGCCCCATATTTCGTGACACGCGAGTTTCCTTTTAGAAAGTCCGTATAACTTCTAACCAAAAGAGTCATTCTTTATTCATAAAGTATCAAAAAAAGAGTGCATTGCCTCTTTGAGTGAAGAAGAGAAGGGCTTTGTATAGACACTCTTGAGCCATGCGCCCTAGGCTTTAATTGAATTCTATTGATGGGTTCTAGCTCCAAAGAGCATATACATGGGGCTATGTCGACTTACGTACGTCTCGTTGACTAAAGATCAGGTATACCACGTCACCTATCATCCCCGCTTTCCCTAGAAAAGAGAAAAAAAAAAGATATAGTGATCGTGCTGTAAGATCTTGTTCGTTTCTACTTGACGTTATTTTTCGAACAGTCTCAACGTCCTCGTTGAGAGTCGCTCTGCGAGACGTCCAGTAGTCTCTGACTTGGTCTTCGAATCGTAAGTCTCAACCCGTTCCCAGCTTGCCTCGCTCTCAGGTTGGCCTTTCTACTTGACTAAGTAAGTATTCCACTCGTGCAGTGGGTGTATGGGCTAGCCCATGGTGCGGTCAGCTATGATATACTCCACTTTTTCTTTAGTAGGTTCATCTACAACATCTGGTGGTGCCCTCGTGGGCACGTTCCTCTCTGGGTCGGTCCGAAGTCAACTGACTCACATGGAATAGGGGGTGAGTTTTCACCGAGCTGGTCGCTGGAGTCTATAGGCTACCTCTCCTATCCGCTTTTCTACAAGGTCTACTTTCTTCTTCCTTCAGACCGGGCCAAGCCTTTAGGTTTTTAAGTAGGTTTGGGCTAGGTCGTAGCGCTCCTGCCACTTCTTGGCAAAGTAGTCTAATGGGCAAGCCCCCTCCTGTCGCAATGGTGTGGGGCGTCAGAGGCTGTTGCCCCGTGGCCAACTGGAAGAGGCTGAAGTTCGACGCAGAGCTTTTTGGTTGTTAAGTTATAGCAGCACTGAGCAACATCCCTCCAGTCCTTCTGGGGTTTGCATTAAAGTGCCTTAAGTAGCCCTCGAGGAGTCCTTTGATTCTCTCCGTCTGAGCTTTCAAAGATATACCGACCATAGGTATCTGATGGTCAGATACCGACAGTCGTCTTCTAACATTAGCGACCTTTAAATATTTTGTTTTCATAAATTTAACATAACATAAAAGCTCTTTTCATCATCAGAAACAACCTGATTTCCGGCCTCTTGCATTGCATTACCATAACGAAAAAAAAAATAGAGATTTCTCTTGTGACTCGGAATGCACACTTCTCGGTGGAGGAAAGGAATAGCGATGGATTCCTATGGAGCATCCAGGACCAGGAACAAGCAGATTAAATCGGACGACGAATTCTTGCGTGGTCCAAGGAAATAAAAGGTCCGCTTCCACGATTTCATCTTAATATCAGAATAGCTTATCTTATATAGTAATGATTTCATTCAGGTCCTACTTACTTTTCTTTTTTATTATATATATAGATTTAATAAAAATTCTAATAGAATAGTATATCATTCGTGTCTCTGTTACAATACGGCGAAACTAAATGGTTCGAATGAAGATAAATAATAAGAATTTGAAGGCTGTACACCTAATTTTCCTGGGATTGTAGTTCA